TCCCACTCTCTTATGCAGCATTTATTAGCTTAGCTGAGTTAGGCTTTTGCGTACCCAATTAAATTAGTACTCGTCCGTGCCACCTTGTGTAATGCATAAAACCAAATCGCTGACCGGTGGGGACTCTCCCATCAATGAATGAGGTGCTTTTTATGCACTTCCCAATTTTCTTGGTTGGTGGAGATCTCGACCTCTTGAATGAGAAGGAGTTGAATCACGCTCGCCCGAAGCAGAGTCAATATACTTCCCCCGGAGAGAGAGAGGTCCGCGTGCACATTGAATTCATAGGGGGCTTCAATCTCTCTTCAATTAGCCCAGGCACCTACGTAAAGCCCAACTTCTTCCGATGTCGATCACGGAAAGTGAAAGAACTCCATTACTAAATGGAGAGGATAAGTGCTATTCAAATGTCTAACCTACCGATTCCGGTGATACATTTAGGGCTAATATGCTATGCTTTATTCCTTTCATTTAGCGGTATATAGGACAGGTTCTTTTTGGCAATATGCCAAAAGCCTTGGAATGCCACCCGGCTCGAGCCATGAACTGGAGGGAGGACCATCAGCAAATAATGCATTGCTCAACTCATCAGATTCTTGGGTGCCATAGGCCAGGAGATAATCAGTATGAGGCGGTAGCCAGTCCCAGTATAGAGTTGCATCACCACATCTCTGATGTCAAGATTCCTCCGGATAAGCAAAAGTGAATCTTCGGTCGGATCCTTTCCGCATATCGTCAAGCCAGATCAAAACAAGGAATGAGAGGGATGGAAAATTTATCGGATGGAGCAGGAACTGCATTAGACTAGACAGACTGATTAGAGGAGTAACGACCACCGGTACTTAAATCAATAGGCGGTCGCAAGAGATATTAGCCTCTACAGACAGTTGCCGGATAGGAAAGCCTTTTTCACGAGATTGGCCAATAGCTCCCGGAAAAAAGTGAATAGATAAACCAAATGGATCAACACTACTGAATGAGGCATCCACGTCATCAAGGAAACGATTCCTTTTTCCAAAAAATCGAGGAAACATTGATTAGCTGAGGAGTGGGGCCGTCTATCGATCCATTGGGAAGTGAGAAAAAAGGTGGAATTGAGCCCTATTAAGTCACGTAAGGGGGAGGGCATCAAGGAATAGATAGGAATGACTCACCCTACCCTTCCTTCTCCCAGTTACTGCCTATAACGAGTTAGTTACCGGGTCATAAGCATGTGATAGGTTTGGTTTTCTATAGATTCAGTACCCCTTTCATTTGGTAGCCTCTTTTCCCGACTAGGAAAGTTCTCTTTCTGGCAACAGGATCCACTCGAATCAGTCCTCCAGTATCTCCGGTTTCGGGATAAGATAGGCTTCTTTACCCACCCGAGGAGTTTACTTCTCGACCGATAGGAGAACGGCAGCATATTCGACCATTGATCGGAGGGAACTGGAAGATCTTTCCTATGAAGGTGGGAATGAAAGGAATGCACCAGCTTCTGCCGATCCTCCCCCGATATAAAATAGCCCTTATTCCCCCTTTTATGGAGAGTCTAGAAGATGCGGAAAGAAGAGTTAGTTATCAACCGCCCGGGATCGCCCTATTTGAAATAGTTGAAAGGGCTTTGAAGTGCTTGTTCTTCTTTTAATTGAAGTAGAGGGGATGTATATCGTAATGTATATTTCTTGGCTCTAATCCTCTTTCATGGGACACCAAGAAAGAAAGCAAGACTTCTGCTTTCGATAACTAAGATTTACTGCTTCAACCCGGTATTCTACGATCTTTTTTGGGTCAATGTCTACGTTTGCTGTAGGTGCTTCACCCTGAGGCAATGCCAATCTCGAAATGCTATCAGCTTGGCTTCAAGGGGAACTGAAAAGTGAGGGCAATTGGCTTCATTGCAGATAACTAAATAACCTCTCTGCGAAGCCCGGTCTTCCCTTCTCGCCCAACGGCCTATTAGAGCTATGCGTGAGAAAATGAAAAAATCCCATTCCCTTTTCATTTCGTTTGTGAGGAAAGACCTCGCCCCCTCTTTTTCTTCCAATTCCAAGAGGACGGTCGAAAGTCTCTTCGGGATAGGCGAGTTGACGGTGTGTCTTCAAGAGCAATCGAAAACGATAATAACCCATGATCCCATATATATATGTCGAAAAATCTTTTGAAAGTGGTGACGGCTAGACATGGTGTGGTGTAGTTTACTTGCTTACTCGAAAGAAACAAGCAACGGCTGACGAGATAGGGGCGCGCTAGCGCTCAAGCCTATAGCGTTAGGTTAGCGCCTTTTGATCGCTGGGAGAGGTATGAAGTGCTCGACTGAAGGGAGAGGGAGTGAGCAAGACAGAACAATTCAATATGAAATAAGTAAAGATAGTTAGATGACTTTCTCAATTCAGTGAGAGAGAAAGCCTCTTTAATTGATAAAGGGGGAAAGCCCTTCTAGTCTAATTCCTTCTTTTGGCCATCCAGATGGCGTATAAGTTCCCTTTCTTGGTATGCTTAAGACAAGCAAGTAGGCAGGTTAGCAGTCCCTGTCTCCTTGAACTTCCTTAGGAAAGAAGGCAATCCATTTCTTTTTTCAATCTCCTAGACTCTAGCTAGCCAGCTGATCCAATTGCTGCAGTTCCAAGCCCTGCTGCCGAAGTCCTAAAGGCATCTCGTGCTAGTTCAACTTCTACCCATAAGGAGTACTGCCCCCCAGTCTAAGGCGCTAAGATATCCATTTCTTTCCTTTGCCGTATCAAAAGCAAAAGATTTCATCTTACCTTGGCCAGGTATAAAACTTGAAAAGAGAGCGGGTGCGAAAGCCACTATACTTCTAAGTTCTAAGTATAGGTGTTCAGAAAGAAGCCGAAGAGCGAAGCGAGCAGGAAAAAGAAAGAGTTGGAAGTTTTCTGCGAGTCCTAAGAGAATTCCCTTTCCCTGCCAACTAACTTGATAGTGCTCTGAGCTCGGGTATCCTTCTCCTCTCCCTTTGAACTACCTCTGGAAATAGCAAAAAGAAGATATGCTTTCACACTTGCTTCCTCACTCGCTGAAACAAGAACTTATGCTTGGATGGGTTTACCCTAGGCTTAGAACTTCCACTGCATGTAAGCTTAACCTAATGAATGAAGTGCAGATTAAGCGAACTGTAACTAGCCTGGCTTGCCTTTGCCAACTTCCAATTTGCCTGATGGTGGATTGCCTAATAAAGAGGTCACGATTTAGACTGGATGGATGGACTTGCTTGAAGGAATAGGAGTGGGAATAGCAGGACAAGCACGAAGACTCTTTTAAGTAAAGGGCACTCCTACGAAAGCTGATTATAGATATATCCTGACAACAGATACGAAGGCGGGTACAAGGGAAAGAGAGACTGATTCTTGCTTGCTCTCCCAATTCAGGAAGAAAGAAAGATGCACCAACTGAAAGATATGCCACAGCTGAAGTAAGATCGCTTATGAAAAGGAATGATGCAACCGCCAATAAAGGGCTCTGTCTCCGACATACGAACCAACAATTCAAGAGATGGACTCCCCACTCTGAACACCACCGGACTACTACCGGTACCTGTTCACCGACACTGAAAATAAGGATGGGCAGGACGGAATACATCCCGACTACACCTCTAGAGCACTGGGGATCACCGGAATACGTTCCAGCAACGCCACCATCTGAACTACTCAGCTCCCCGGAGTACATTCCAGCAGTTTGGCACGGAAAAAGGGACTATCTGGAATACGTCCCGATCGCTGCAAATGTAATGCGTAAAAGAATAAGGGGGGACCCATATCCTTACCAAAACATGTCGGTTGACGACATAATGCGCATGCTGGAAGAAAGGCTCACAGGTCTCCAAGTGCAAAGACCTGAGCCAGAAAACAGAATCCTGGGCTACTGTTGTGTGTTCCGATCCTTCCAGTGAGAGCTTGTGACCATCGCAGTGACCGCAGTATGCTTAATCGACTCTCTCTCTACCTTCTTGATCGTTGCATCACAAGGAGCAATTGTGAGGAAAAGCCATTGAAAGATAGAGGATTTGAACCTGTAATGTGTACCTAAGGGCTAGATACACAGATGCCTTCCTATCTTCCTTCTTTACTGGACCAATCGATGTTTCCCTACGGTTTATTCAAAACTCAATCATTTAACAACACTAGGGTGATACTAAAAGAAGATAAGTTCAAAGACGACATTTTACTTTCCCGTAGGCGAAGGGAGCCTGACTCTTCTCTTTGTCTTAATCTAACTTTATTGTCCTTTAATCTCTCTTTCTCTTGTTAATCTCTTTCTCTAATGTTTTACTTTCCCGTAGGACTCTTCAAACTCTAACTAATAGCTACCTGAAGTTAGATATCTTGGATACAGGAGTGTAACACCCGAAGGTAGAGAACTCACAGACTCAAGGAAATCTAACTCGGGAACTCTTAGCTACAAGAACACCTCAGCTACAGGATGTTAACAACCTTAGAGACCTTAGTTACCTGCCCTTCCTTTGATCTCTTTTCTACGCTCAGATCCCCCACTCTCCTGTTGGCTACCTTGTTACGTCCTCTCCCCTCAGATAGGGAACCTCGCTAACCTTCTCGGCCAGCTACTCTAACCACAGGGATCCCCTCCTGCCGGACTACCTGTCCATTCATTCATTAAGGGAATGCCTGAAGGGCGGAGACTTGAGTCAAGATAGACTTGTTTGTTTTCTTTTTCTTGAGTCCTCTCGCCTGAAACCGAAACCGGCCTTCAACTGCGGAAACTGTTATTGCGGCTGTGGCTGGTAGAGAAGGTGAGAACCACCAGTAGGTCGATCCTCGCCCGTTATCTCCTAATCTTCCTAGGTTCCAACAATTTCTCTATTCGTCCCTAATCCTGTTGACCTTGCTCGGTGTGTGCTATTATCTTTGTCTTATACTCGGTTCGATTGACGTTTTTCGTGCTTTATTGTCAAAAGTGGGTTTGTCTCTAGGGAGTCGAGCCCTATGTTCTTTTTTACTTAAGATTGGGTGCTCCGGTGGTCTGGCCTTGGCCATTGTTTTTGCTGTGCGATCCCTCCTAACTGCCGAGGACATGCCCTCTCTGGGGAGGCTAAACGTCCTGCCCTCGTCTTTCTCACATCAATCAGACTCAGATCATTGCCAATCCTGTGAGCATCTTCTTCGAACCTCGACTTTGAGTTCCTAGTCGCATCTTCGAACTCGGATTCGTTCCTTTTATCAGCCACTCCTTTATCTTTTGCTTCTGTGCTATTCTGTTACCCCCCTCGTCCTATAGTGAACCTTTCCCCTCTTCTCCTTCTTGCTAAAGATCTGGCAGAAAGGGGAGATCCCCTTGCAAAGAAAGAAGGTTTAGCTCCTTGTTGAGGAAGCATCCAACGCAGCTTCTTCTGCGAACTCTTCTGCTGCAGCAGATTCATTCCGATCCTTTAGATCCGATGCAACAAGATCAGCTCTTTCTCTGGCTCCCTTACTTGAAACCTTTTAGTCGATCTAGTCAGTCAAACAGTTTTCAACTCCGATCCTTTCAGCCGCTGTAAGCCAACGCCTTTAGTCGATCTGGTTGTTAGTCTCGTTCCTCTTTAGTCTAGCTGACAGCTTTTCCCGCCTCTATGCGCCTGCTTTCCGAAGTAAATATTCTCTCTTTCCTCTAAGTCGAAAGCGAGTTCCGTTCCCTCGTTTACTGCTTTCCGAGAAAGATATGCCCCGGTATTAAATTAAATAAAGTAGGGATTTATTCCCTTCCACGGCAAGTTTAGGCTTAGGAAGATTTGATCTTTGTTCCATCTAGTGAAGTAGATTCCAATTCCGGTGAAGAGAAGAGTGAACCTCCGATAGCTACAGGCCTTAGCCCCAAACTCAGAAGATATCCCAAACTTCTCTCTCCCTACCGCTACCGGTCAAGCTTCTTTTGATATTGAGCTTTCCCCGGATTCTCTTGAGGTCGGGGTTGAAGAATCTGGGTACTCAACAATGGGTTAAGCCTTTAGCTACGGCTGTTGGGGCAAGTCAGTCTTTAGCAGCCTAAACTAAAACTAAACAAACCTTACTGCCTCCAGGCAGGAGTCTTCCCCACCGAAATAGTTATTCTCGGAAGGAGGGAAATGACATAAGAGGGGATTCCCACCCTCTTCTCTGGTATTGATGCCACCTCAAAACCTATATTCTCAGAAGCTTTCCTCTCCGTCTAGTAGAGTGGCATTTTGCTCCTGGTCTATCGTTTGTGGTAACCGCTTTCCCTGATGCTATGGGATCTTTCAAACTCCCTCCCTATGGACCAAGTAAAGTGATTGGATAATCGATAAATCTCGTACCTCTTTGCTTAATAGGGGTAGCCCCCTTCCCTCCATCTGGTCCACATCTGGCTCATCTCCTTCTTGCCGAGTGGCTATCGCGCCTAACCTTTGAAATGGAGCAGCTCCGCTCCTAAGGCGAAAAAGGGTTGAGTTTCAAGGACATGAGTCAGGTAAGAGAGTTGCTTTTGCCTAAGCTGAGCTTTCTTTCATAGCTTTTGCTGGAAACAAAGACAGACTGAGAAGAATCCCTATAGTCGTAGTCATCGGGGGAACTTCCTCTATAAAGGATCATGTTCTCCCTTCTCTGTCCCAAAGTCAAGTTGAAGTAGAGAATCTCAGTTCTGTTCTATTCTAGTGGAAGCCTTTAGACTCTCAATTCCTTCCTTTCGCCTAATCAAGGATAGAAAGTGGCACCTCCTAGAATAAAAAAGATAAGGTTCATCCCCTCAATGCTATAGATCAGAACCCGTTCTCTCCACTCCTGGTAGCCGAGTGGCTGCCCAGCGTTAAATAAGACAAAGGGCAGCGCCGAGCGGAAGGGGAAGAACGCAAACACGTTCTCAACGTAGTTTGCGAGATCCTCATCAAAGGGAACCCCTAGCATTCTCGATTGAAGTGAAAGAGGCCACCTATCTGTGGCAGATTTCAAGTCAAAGGAGAATACTTCCCTATGTACTATAAGCATATCCAAAGGGCGGGTCTGATTGAAAGTCCCGTCCTGTGGAATACGCTTCAATAACTCCATTAAGAAGTCATGAAGAGGACGAAGGGACCTTTGGACGCACGCAATAGTTACCTATCGCGAACAAACGTCTCTTGCCAGCACCCGCGTCGGTTGAAAAGGCAATCCTACCCGGAAAAGGCATATCCGGAGCCCAAGGCACTTGAAGAGCACGCCATGCCAGTAAGGCGATGGCTGCATCCCTAAGTGCAGGGGGATCAGTCAACCTTTTGTCCCCCAACAAGCACTGTTGTGCTTCTGCGATCTCAGTGTTGAATCGATGAGATTCATCTTGAGACCACCGGGAGATCATAGGGTTCATCTGATCAAACGGATATCTGACATATGGAAGCCAGAGAGGAGAACCACTTGGGAAAATGCTTCCCCAAAATAGCTCCAATGACAGGTTGGTTACCTTAAGTATATATGGTATAAAGTAGTCCTTCACCTAAGCTGATCCTTCTATAAACCATAGGAATAAGCCGGGAATGAGAAGATGATTATACGCCTGTATGGGGTTTATTCTGGCACTTCAACTCAATCGGCTTACCGGGGGGTCAACTCACTTACTTAAATAGTATATCCTGGTTTAAGGGATATTATACCCCTGTGCAATGACTTTTCCGCTTTTGCTTCTACCATTACTGGCAGTAAAGCCTCCATCCAGTAGATCTTAAGCTAGGATTCTCGAATGGGGAGAAATCATCAATGTTGGAACTGGCACAAGGGGCTTTCCCGAGTTCTTGGGTTTGTGAAGTCAGTGCGGTTTCACTCGTTGTAGCTTCCATTCTGACTTGCCTTCCTCGTCGGGTAGGTCAATTAGTCTCTTAGCCGGACTCAAATTGAACTATGTTCGCTACAGACCAGACTTTTTGTTAGGAAGGCAAAGTATCGACTATCTTCCTTCTTTTGTTCAATTGTGCGTGAAGCTCTTTGCTTAACACATGCAAGTCGAAGGTAGTGTAGGCGGAAAAGCCGTTGCGTGTAGGATTGGAACTTTCTTACTAGCCGTCCTAACACTTGTTGAAGGGGCTACCTTTTCATAGCTCTGACTCTCTGTCTTAAGTGCTCTAATAGCTTTAGCATCAGTAGCATTTCCTTTAGAGATCAGTTAGAGAAGAGTCCTGTAAGAGGGCTGTGGACTTTAGGTTCTTCAATGAAGATTAGAGAATGCAAGCAATTTTCTAAATAATGCCATCGGCCTTTCTGGTCGGCAATTCAGCTCCAGCCTTAGCAATGAGGAGAAGTTAGCCTTTCTCTCTGGTATGCCTCTTTCCCTGAGGGGTCGGAAAAAAGAACTGGAATATCTGCTTTAACCTTCATGGAAGCCCTTTCACCTTTTCTGACATCAGGAGATGAAAGCTTCAAGCCAATCGGGCGGGTAAGCCAAGGAACTCGATGTTAGAAGGCTGCCGTATAAGTGGAGCCTTTCAAAGAATTGTTGAAGCTGCCGGGCATCCACGTAGGACCTGTTGCGAAGTCTTCCCAAAAGTCAAACAGTGCAGCTCCTACTCCTAAAAGTCAAAGGGAATAGAGCGATTGTTGCAATCAGAGAAGCCTGCCCCGACTGTGCATCGAGAAGTTCGTCTAAGCATGACTTTTTTATTTTATGTGGGAACGTCGATCTCTAAAGATTCCATCTCTATGGCGTGGATAGATAAACCCGAAGCTAGTCTTTTTCGTTGTGATGGATTGGATTCCGCAATAAAGGTTCTTATTGCCCGCTCCGCTACTAAACTCACTTGGAGAAAGCAACTAGGTCCCCAAAAGGGGCAGGACATAAACTCATTTTTCCCATTGCATGCGACAACTAGTCGAGAAAGAAAGCCTAAGCGAGACAAGAAGGAATTAAGGAGCAATTCCTTAGTGACAGTGGCATCTTTCTTTCGAACATTCGGACATTGTAGGCTCTCCTCCTTATAAGGACTGGGAAACAAAGACTCACATTCCCGGATAACCAGACAGTCTCGGAAGATATCAACCATGGAAGGTCTCCTGTAAGCCAGAAGGTGCTACTCAGTGGTCTAACTCGAATCCCTTCCTTGAATGGGTAAATGGGACAGCTTTCATCTAATGCCTTTGTTCGGACCGGACTCTTGACTTGTCAACTTCAGCCAATTTCAGGTGCTAGAAAAAAACAAACTAAAACAAATAGGAATGGAATTTAGGGACAGATCTAGTATCGCTGAACAGCTAAAGTCAACAGTAGCGGTAGGTTCTCCAACTCGATAAAGAAGCTGTACCGATAAAGCTCTCTTTAAATCTTTAAATTAAAAAGGATAGGCGGAAAGCCAGTCGTTATTCTGGAACCTTAGCCCGAGCATCTTGTTATCATATCTTCGAGACTTGCTGGTCTGCTCTGTTAGGAGAACAAGTCCTCCCCAGCCCAGCTGTACATTTAGGAAGTAGATCGAAAGAATGGAAATATATATTATATTTCAAACAGTAACCACTCCCACTCCTCTGGTAAAGTGGGATGACAAAGAAAACAAAGAAGCGGGTGAGAAAGAGACCAGAGGGATTGGATTTCACCCAACCGCAATGTCCGGCTGAAGACTGAAGTGAAGACCTGGCTTTAAGCCTCTCATCTTTGATACCGAGAAGTGAAACGTTGATTTCAAAGTCATAATCTCAAGTGCTGCTGGTATCTGGTGTAGAGCTCGCTCTGTACCTCCTACACGCGTGACTTACGTACCTCCTATAGCTAGTTGAGTGACCTACTATCCTCTGAATCTTCCCCAATCCCTGTCTTTGGGGAGCCAACGAAAGGCTCGAACCAGCCGCTAATGATCTGATTGTTAGGATTGATTTCTAAGAGCTCTATAGAGCTTTATAATGCCTTTGATGGACAGAATATGGCTAATTCTTCCTAATTCATCGTTAAACGTTGATTTTTTAGTAAGAATCTCGCTGTCTACGGCAGCTATGATCTCTTGCATCTGGAAAGTGGAAAGGATCTCTTGCTTGTTGACTTGTGGTCTGTCCATTCCAGTGGTTCAGGACTCGGGCTATAATGCCTCTTTTCGATAGTCAAAAGCTTTTGACTCGAATCCGCCAAGCCAAGAAAGAATAGAAAATGCTATCCCACTCCGCTCCTCGATGCGGAATAAAGGCTTCGGGGTAACCCCTGTTTGCGCGCGAATGAATGTATATATCGTAACAATCGCTTCAAGCAGTGCTATCTCCGGATGCAAGTATATTCTTGGACTATATTTTCGCCTTTTGATATAATGAAGAAATGATAGAATAACTATCGATGTAGGATTTCTTTCCCCAACCAACTAAGGACAACTACTCCTAGCAACCATTAATAGGTGTCTATACGTGATACTCCTACTTAGAGGAGAGGGATAACGCATAGATACAGACGTGGTTATTGCCGATGAAGCTGTAGCTAAAGTGTATGAGCTTGAATTGGCTCTTTCGATATCATATTCGAAATCAAGGATTTCTCACTCAGAACGAGTTTGCTAAGCGTTTTAGGGTAAAGGACTTGACTGTGGATCTCTCCCCAGTTTCTGTCCGAGCCCTGATGAACGCCTTCCACCCTTATCTTATGCTTATGGGGCGATGGCTGTTCATGTTCACCAACGATATACTTGTAAACGGTTTTCCACTTTGTGCCGTCTTACAGGTATTGGTTTTCAAACTCTTGGCTCTCTTGGACACACTCGAAGTCTAAAGTAAAGATTGAAAGACAAAGGGCAATGTACACTAGGGCCTCTTACCCTCTCGACCTAACCAGCTTGTAAAGCCCTTAGCACAAGTAAACAGTAAGCAAGAAGCTACATTTTGGTATGCCTTTTCTTACCTCCGTTCTGGTTCCTCTACGCATAGCTATGACTGACTTCGTACCTAGTATTCGTATTCTCTCTTTTCTGAGAATAGCTACACGACAATAATTCTTTTCTAATCTAAGGCTGATAATTGGGCTTAGAATTCGTTTTCCGATCATTATGTTAACGATTTATCCGCTCTCTTCGTTAAAGGCGATTCTCAGCAGCGAATATAGCATTAATATGGGATAAGGCCTTTTCGCCTTGCTCTAGTGACAGGGTAAGAGCGCCAGCTCCACTGACTATTTAAGCAATCACAGTCTTAACCGTTCCTCTCCTTTACAGTCGAGTCACTTCGTACCTCAACTAGCTAGTCGAGTTACTTCGTTCCTCTCCCTTCAGTCGAGCACTTCGTACCTCTCCCAGCGATCAAAAGGCGCCCTAACGCTATAGGCTTGAGCGCTAGCGCGCCCCTATCTCGTCAGCCGTTGCTTGTTTCAGTCGAGCACTTCATACCTTTAATTTCAGGAGAGCGAATGCAAGGAACTTCCATGAGCAGAAAGAGCGAATTACATACCTTACGAAGGTAGAGCGTTTAGCCACTCAAAATCAAGGGTTACTCCGTGGTAGGATTAAAGTCGACTAAGGAGTGCAACGCTTCGTTAAACTCTCTGATTCTCGTTCCTGTCTATTCCACTCGTACTACCTTAGCTGGTGTGCTTCCTTAATATAATAGGGGTGCTCTTTGCTAACCAAAAGATTTTTTTGTCTTTTTCCCTTGACTGTACTTGTTCACCTGACCTGTGCCCGGTAAGGACTAAATTAAATTAAATGAAATAAGGGAGTTCCGCTGTAAAGAGCGGATTTGCTGACTATATTTGTTCGTCTTTTAATTACCCTTCTGACCGCTAAGTTAGGAATTCCTCTTATTGCTCTTTGTGACGATCAAAGGGATGAACAAACCAGTTCGGACGGAGAAACCGACGCTGGCATCGGCATGTGAATAGATCTTATTGTTCTAAGGGAACTTATCTCTCTCTTCTCTTCTTCCTTTACCGAAGGGAAGCAAAATTCGGAATAGGCAGCGATAGTTAGCTATCTGCTCTCCGTTCCAGGAAGAGGTGGATGGTAGGCACCTCTGTGGAAGTCTCTGTGTCGGAGGTTGAGGACTTTTGGTATGAAGGAAGTTGTGGCTAGCAGGTCTCGTCTTCCAGTGAGAGATCGGTTGCAACCAAAGTGTGATCTTTTTTCATCGAGAGTAGGTTGGTGTGCAGTATACCTATAGGCTGGATGGATTATATTTCATCCATAAAGTCGCTTTGACGAGAAAGAGCCCTGAGTCCCACTCTCGCTCAGCCGAAAGACGATTAAGAAAAGTTTACGATTGGACGGTTAAGCATCAAAAGCGGAAAGAACTGGAGTCGATCTTTTTCTTTATTTAAAAAATGACCCACCCCACATCCATTGCTAATGCTGCTTGCTACTCTGGCTAGTGGCCTATCCAAGCGCTCAGTCGTCTTCCTTTCTAGTGGATCAAAGAAAGTGGGCCGGTCTAATCGATCATTGTTGATTGTTGAAATTCCCTTTTAAAATGAGGAGTAAAGATAGTCTTTTTTGCCTACTTTTCTCATTTTAAAAGTATTTGGCCTAAAAACATAAAGCTAGATTTGACTTATATCTGGAATTTAAAAAAGCAAAGCTCATAAGCTGGTCTCAGTTGAAGGAGGTCTCAGTCTCTCCTATTGAATATGAGTCCTTCATCACCACCCCTTCTTACCAAGAAGAACTAGGCGCTTACTTTTTTTTGAGGCTCTCTATTCTGGGGGAAATTCTCGTCTTCAAAGGTTAAGGTCCAGTCGTCCGTCCAGTTTCAGCAATGTAAGGTCCCATGAACCTTCAGCCACAAGCCTTCTTTCGTCAAATAGGCTTTCGTCAAGGCTTTTGAGGCTCCTAAGGCTGGCTTTCAAGCGAATAGACTTGGAGGGCATGTACCGAACCTGGCCTCTTTTCCTAAGTAGAAGTGAGAAAGGTTCCATAGAGGGATCGCCGGATTCACCTTCTTCATTCCGATTCAAAAGGAAGCAATTCCCCTTGCGTTGAGGATAGATCCGCTCTTACGCTTGCTTTCGTAGACCTACTTTATTGCTAATAGGAGAAGCGGGATAAGTAGGACAGAGAGATGTAGGGCACCGTCCACTGATAGAGTTGCTTGAGCTCTTGGAGCTAGTACGAGCATCTTCATCTTGCTAGCGAGCCAGTCCAGGCTGAGTAAGTTACTTTGGGTTGGGCCCCCTTTGATCAGGTATGGGCGTTAAGGCTCATCGCTATAAGGAAGAACTTTCAAATCCAGTGATTTCCCTCAGGTAATACCTTTGGCACTTAATCTAACCACACCTTTCTTAACTTCATTATTTACTGACTGACATGCTTTTTCTCTCTCAGCCACAATTGGGTGCCACAGCTTCTACCTCGAGTGGCTCTTCGCGGCTTGCAAAGCGTGCTTGACTTGGCTCCTTGAAGAGTTTGATCAGCGAGGATTCAACCAGCGAAAGATCCAAGTCTCAAAGCGAAGCCAGCACGGGTCTTGCCCCCGAATCCATTCAAGGGACTCCCAAAGATGTCATTCTTACAGCTCTCCAAAACTTACAATCTTTGATGGCTCAAGGCCCTGTGATAGCCATCAAAAGATGAATGCTTTTTTTAGGCTTTTCTTAACGATAGTTCTCATACCCTAATGAAGTACTTTGAAATCAATCTCTTTCGCTTGCCTTTTGTTCATTCTTAGGCGAGTAGAGTATCCCGGCCTACACTTCAACTACAAATAAGGGGAAAAGACTAAGTAGTACAACTCATAGCATGGAGGGTGACAGTCACACATATCTTCCAGATTTACCAAACCAAACCTTTCAAAGACCGGTACTCAGTTCGGGCTTCTCTAAAGGGAAGCCCTCTCTTCTGCCACCAATATCGATTAGAGTATATTGAAAGAGAAATTTGCATGCGTCCCAACAGATACAAAAAAAAGTTGAGTTAATGATTTATTATATATCATTCTTTGTCTAGTAGGATTTATACCTAAACTTGTTTATACAAGATACCGATTCAAGCCCCGGTTGGGCAAATCAATAAAGGAATTTCTCGAAAGAAGCACGAGCTGAGCGTCTGAAAGCAGGCACGCTTTTGGATGGGAGTTGGTACAATTAGTTGCTTTTAGTTTCGAGGGGGAGTTCGGGGATCCTTTTAAAGAAGCCCTCGGTATGGGGGGAAATAAAAAGGGGGTATGTTAGTCAAATAAAAAAAAGGGTCTCACAGGGGCATAGCCCACGGATTTAATTGACGCTTGCCTTTACTTTAGCCTTGCCTTAAGACGACTCTTGCCCTAGTTGACTTTTCAAACTTAGCGAATGCAGCATTAAATAATTGTTTTAGTAAGGCCTGTGTCTCTTTCTCTTTCTTTAAACTGAAAAACTGACTACTGGAAATCCTACTAAGGGCGGGCATCGAAGGATTTCTGGACTGGAACCACTTTTTGAATGATGCGTTAGCAAATCTTTGGTTTGAATATGCCAAAGTTAGGACTTGGTTGTACATCACATCTTTTGATTATCAAGTGGGTGTTCCGTTTGATTTATATTTATTAAAAAATAAAGTTGTAATCAACCGTCAACTTAGATAAGCGACCGACCGCTTATAAGATAAGAGGGAAGAAAGCCGACCTAACAGAGAATCGTCACTACTTCTGAACAAGGGAATCATACCCTTGGGAAGCAGAGGAGAATACACCGTATTTTTTAAGAGCAAGCCAGATAAATTCCGGTCTTGTTCTCCCGGGCTCTGAGCCTGTACCTCGGAAGCCCTATCAAAAAAGGAGCACTGCTCCCCGGTCGCTAGCCGGGGGCAATACCCAGTCGGACAAAGCTAGCCACCTCACTTCAAGCCTAAACTTGGGCGCTATGCCCGCTAACCCAGTAGCTTAACCTAAACTAAACCGTTTGCATCTACATGGACTACCGCCCACTGAAGACCAAGCCAATCTCAATGAATAAAGAGAAGTAGAAAAGCAATCAATCAACTGGGTTTGACTGGTTCTCTTTTGGAGCTTTCCTACATACCTTTCCTGGTAGGACAGGAAAAAGTCATCTGTAGTTCTTTTCGGATTCAATCCAGCCCCGCGGTAAACTCCTAAAACTAGCGGCTGCCTTTCCCAAGCCAAGACAAATTGGTTTCCATGAGTGCAGTCAGAAAATCAATCCTCGGTGGCCCGCTTAAAAAGTCGTGATCAAGGCGTCCGATCGGGCCTAGCCTTCATTCCCATACTTCGCCCTCCTCTTTGCCGGACTTTTTTCGGTTTACCAGAGGATCGATCGAATTACCCTCCTTTTTGCGAATTCGACTGATCCTTTGATATCCATTTCCCACATCCCGCCTCCTCAACCCGCACCGCACATCTTACAAACTCTTCGGATAAAGACGAAGATCCAGAAAGCAGATTAGGGAATCCTTATAGTTTGCCATGACTATGGGCCAGGCTAAATAATCCGGAAAAGAAGGGGGGGGTTCGATAAAGAGAAAAGTTGCCAAAAAACGGGGCTTCATTCAAGAAGCTATAAGCTAGCGGACCTCCATCCCCAACTAAGTCACAATCTCTCCTCGGTTTCGCAAGGGGGATTTTTGCAAAATTAAAAAAAGAGAGGTGCTTCCAGACAGGGATCCCTCATCAAATGATAGCATATAAGAATAAATCGGTGATCCCCGCCTACCCGGAAAGACCCCTTCAAGAAGGCATTCTTACGGCTCGTCTGGCGATGGCTAATCCAATAGTCCCTATCATCCAGTCATTGATGCCTAAGATAAAAAAATGCATCATTGCATTGACTGGATGATAGGGCGGGTCACACAGGAAAGGGAGCAATTCAGTCATTTATTGAATCTTACACCCGACTTGGATGGGAAGACTGACATCTTACATCTTAGCAGGACATGACTCATTATTAAGTTAAGATTAAGGCCCAAGGCCCACATAGGGATGGATAGGAGAGGTATGTAAAAAAAAAATCTTGCCCATATCTTTCATCATGCTGGGCCTAGTTCAGCCGGTCAAAGATTTTTATTTGAGATAGTTCATCAGTGCAGAGTTCCCCAATTCTTCAAGCACCCCTTTATCCTTAAAGTTTCACAAAGGAGACGAGAATGTAGTTTCTTGTAAGCGTCTTGTAGTGACACAAGAAGAAGATGGGGTTTTCATTGCCATGTGGCTATAGAAGCTCGGCATCTTCAAAGACGTGTCCACGTCAGATTGGGAAGCTAAAGCTTTCCTGAGTTCGATGGGGAAGGATGTGATGTACGCTTTCACAAGAGCCGGCGCTCAATGGGCTTGGGCGCCTAAAGAATGAGCAATTTGTAAGTAAAATACATTCTTAGGAGGAAATGTGTCTTTTTTTACCAAGCTTTTTCTGAGTTTAGGTAGCTTCGGATGTATGAGGAGATGCGTTGAAATCGGGGGAAGACCCCGGTGTTATGTTAGTTCGTGTGTCGGGGTAGAAGAACATAGTAATCAAAACTTCTTTTGAATCGGAATTTCAATCTCAGTCAAAAATGTTACGTTGGTTGGCCGGTGAACTCCAGTTCGTCCCTTAAGGTTTAGAAGGAATGGGTTCATCTCGTTGAGTTTCCAATTCCAAGGACTACCTAGCGGTTTCATGTCATCTTGATGATGATTTTTTAAAAAACCATTGTTTATGGATCTGGTCAATCTCATGGCTAGTGCTGAACCAGTCTAGTCTATTGGTTCAAACCTAGTTACTAGCTCCTCCTTTTTTCGACCCAGAAAGAGATCAATTTTGATGCGCGAGTTTTGTCTCTTCTTGTGCTTTTGAGTCTGGCCTTTTTGACTGAGAAGCCGAAGCCTTATCAAGACAACATTTTTCAATGCAATGAAAAGGTTCCTTTGGGGTACAGAAAGCTCCTGCTTTTGTTTTCCGTCCTGCTTTCTTGCGCTAAAGATTCCAATTCAATCTTTCAAAACTCGACCATCCGCCCAATTCAGATTTTTTGACGAATTAATTAACATGAAAAAAGTAGGATCCCCAATCTTAACGAAGTGGAAGGAATGGAACCGGGCCAGGGAGCTCGTTCTACTCTCTTACTCGTAGTATGCTTGCAAAGATCGATCTTTATCCAACCAACCACAGAAGCAGACCCATTTCCAGTGGCCGGCTTAATCCCGCATAGACATAGGTTAGGCGGACAGAGACATTATCTAGATCAAGAAGCAGATGTGCCGGCAGTTTGAGTTGGCCTTGTACTTGTAAAAGAGCTTAATCAGCAGCAGCTAGAGTAGAAGTAGCATCCTACATTATAGGGAAGAGAGACATGGGGATATGTTATTGTTATAAGCATAGGTAGGAAGCAAAAGAATGAGACCTGAACCAAAGAAAGTGAAAGATAGTCAAAAACAGCCCAAAATGTGAGAAGTTTAGGCTTGACTCTGGTCTCTGGTGCTTTTTTGCTTATGTGTCATAGAGGGAAACCATCATTAGAGTGTAGGAACAAAAGGAATGCTAGCTGGCTGGAATAGGAATAGATACTGAACGGGATGGTGGCTAAGGAGATGGAAAAGGAAGGAATGCTGTGAAAATCTTCAAATAGTTTGTTTGTGAACTGCATCGCATCTTCTAGAACTAGCTAAGGTGCTCCCTATGCTTTTGCTTCTCTCGCGGGCCCTTGAATTGAACAAGAAAAAAAAGTTCCTATCTTTATCTCTATCTCCATGGTTTTTTTCTTTTTAAGAGAGTTTTCAGTAAAGAAGAATCGAACAAAAAAAGCGCGGATGGCCAGGCTTCTACAAAAAAAAAGGGGCTCATCTTAGTGTTCAGAGCGCAGGCTCTTTCTCTTGGTTTTATACGTTCTATTGATCGAAGGCTTGTGTTGTGCCATCAGCATCAAAGCCAACAACAGTAGAAGGGGTGGAGGCATCATAAGTGACAAGGGGCAGGCAGATCCGAGATAGCTGGCAGAGAACCAGCAGGTGATTCAGTACTCCCAGTCGTAGAAAAGGTGAATCAGGAGCTCGTACAGGTCACTCGTACGCCGGGAAGAAGAATTGGAAACATCGCACACATTTTTAATGAAAGCTTTCTTCCGACATACCTCGCATACGATAAGCATCCGAGCCCATTCGGGAGCCATAAATAGCAAAGACAAGGGGGAGGGTAGCGGTTTCAGTTTACCCGAAACAACCACCATAAGCAGGGGGAGAGCCAGCTAGAGCGTATCCCATTTAACTTGACTCAGCTTACCCGCCACTAGTGAAAGTCCCAGCTTAGCCTCACTCAGTTCAAAATAAAGTTCCATAGCTGGCCATCCCTTGAAAGTGAAGTGCCTAGGTTGCTACCCGACCCGATGTTCTTAACATCTGCGCCCCCTTCCTAGGATGCCACTTGCCTTCCCCTTTTAGTTGAAAGAGTCATATACACTCTTTTTTTAGCTAAGCGGACGAGATGATTTATGATGACCTTGCAATGGTAACCTCTCATTTCTCATTAGGGTGAAGGGGGCTGGAAAGACGCGAATTTTCGCCATTCCTAATGCCAAAAAGCAGGTCTTGTTGAGGCCTGCTAATCTTTGCCCCTTCTTGTATAAGGTTGTTAAAATAAAAGATTGGATGATAGCGGTTTCTAAACAGCAGAAAAAAAACAAGAGAAGTCTTGATTTAAGAAAGAAGTCTTTCTATAAAAGCATAAAGAAAGGGGTTTTTTCTCCCCTATTTTCTTTCCTCTTAAGCCCTTTTCATGTGCAGGGGATTTTTGTCCTATTCGTCTACTATGCTTTTAGATGTCAGTTTCAGTTACTTTAGCACAACCCCTTTCCACTTGCTTTAAGTTTAAGCTCTCTTCCCGTGTCGATGAGGGGCTATTCCCACTACGCGCTAACTATCAGAGCAGGAAAGAAAGTGACGGCGGATTATCTAGCAGCTCCCTCTGGGCATCCAACAAAACAAGCCCTTCATCCTACTGCTACTAGGACTCTGATTGCTATTGCTACGCTTCCTCCTTGTTTGTCGGCCTATTCCGGGTATTCCATCTCTTTTTTGTCGAAGACTTACGGGTATTGGAGCCTTTTTTACAGTTTGAACTTAGTCTTCTCGGTCTCGGACCGGTTAGGTTAAATAGAGTTGAAGAAATTTCGTAAGATGAGCTTTTGTTTTGCTCCTTTATATTTTCTATATCTAAAGAAAAATCTTCGTGTTGGTTCATATTATACGTAACGTAAAGACAGTCTCTTTCTGTCCCGCCCTCCTCTCCGTCCTTTTTAAAAGAGCGCCGTTCCTCTCCTGGGTTTCGGTGTGCTAGGGAAATCCATCATTAAAGTTCCTGCCATGTTATCTTTGGCTAAAAAGCTTTCGAACCTTCTTGTGTCTCACGGTCGTAGTAGCACTGCACTGATCTATCTCCTTCTTCGACTGTTTTGAGCGCTAAACCTATCGGTTTAGGTGCTAGTGTGATTTTATTACTCCGGCAAAACAAAATCTTTTTTAAGACCTTTGCTAAAGGGTTCAAGTCCAGGATCTCACTGGAATCCATTTTTATAGCTCCAATTCCTCAACACGCCCTAAACCCCGCTTTCATCACATCAATCTCCGGAGAGGGGCTTGGGTCATGTTTTGAGCGCCCCTCAGTCTCGCTCCAATATCAAACCCCGGGACTTTGATGTTTATAGAGTTTCTAGCTGTCAATTCTTTATTAGGCAAGCTGGGGTTATAAAGAAAACGCTCTCCTAGCTCTAGAATTAGGTTACTTAGTGTCGATTCTTTTTACTTTACTATGGAAATATGGAAATCAATATGGAAATTCGGCCAACCTCAATCACCCCCTTCTATTGAGTATAGGAAGAAAGATAGGAATTCAATCTAGTTGCATTCTCCATCGAAGTCAGGCAGGGAAGAATAGAGAGTGGATAGGCTCATTCTCCTTTGGCCATATACTAGTGGTTGTATAAGTCTAATAAGGGCTCTTGCTTGGCGTCTTTTTCCTAAGACCAGAGCTCTTACGGAGACGGCAGAAAGGTAGGGCTAGGACCTCAGGCTATAGACCAGCTAAGGGGACGGGACTGAAGAAAGGAGCCTAGATCTTCAGTCTGATCTCGCGACGGATCTCAAGCTCATGCAGCTTAAAGCCGAATAAAAAGACGAAAAATCGTCTTATCAAATCGTCTTCATGTATGAGTTAAACAAGAGACGAAAGAAGACTGACAGTGGTTACAGGAACTGAAAGTCATTTCACCGGAAAGGCTGTTCAATCAAGCTATAGCATTTGGGACACAAGCTATCGATTCTACCTAAAAAGAGAAAACACACCATTTAGGCTGAGATTGAAAGCTTGTATGGCTGTGGAGAAAAGCTAGATCGCTTGAAACAACAGAAACTTTTCTTGAAAAAAATAATACAGACTGCTTTCCTCAGAAGCCATAGCGGTTCAAAAGACTGAAAGAGAAAAGAAGCCGATCATACAGTCTTCTTTTCTGCTATCTTCTTTCTTTGATTTTTTTTCTCATCTCATAAAAGAAGAGAAGATCATAGGCCCGTCCTTACTTTCCTCTTTCTTTAGGTGAATGTGCTTGATGCAATATGTGACATGACAGTAGGAACTCTTGGTCTTATCTCAGTTGCCGCGGTTGTCGGACTAGAAATGTTTTCACTAAGAACTGATTGAATCACCGGTGTTAGGACTGCTATAGAATTCGAATAAGCTCTTGAAAGAATAGCTCCTGGTGGTTCAGGACGTGAATCAATAGGAATAGGATAATCTGCTGCATTGAATGGCATCTTCTGATTCACTATCAAAGAATAGCTGTGAGGAAGGGACTGATTGACCTCAGGCTTTTTGGGGGATGAAGGAATTTCCGATTTCCATTTCTACGGTCTCTAGAAGAAATTCCACATCTGACCCAAGGTTTTTGACTTCACTCCACTCCTGGAGGAAGGTTGTTTGGAATTGAATCCAGTGCTCGTCTTTTGGGGGCCTTTAGTCTTTTGTTTTCTAGTGACAAAGTGGAGTTTTCTGCCTGAAGCTGGTCAGTAGCCAACTCATACTGAGCCTCAATCCCCATTCGAATATCTTCTGCGTCATCTGTCATTGGTATTGGCAAGTTTGGGCCATAAACCTTCGGTGCAAGGAATCCACTACCTCGTCTGGCATGCCAGACAGGATAGCCTTCGGTAGTTGCATCTGTATAATTTCCGGGCGTGACCCGGTGTACCTGCTTCCAAGCCTCCGCTATTTCCTTTACTAAGGCTATGGCTCCTTCGTCTTTGTATGACAATTCCAGTTCACTCAGCTCGTGTGTCATAGGGACAAACTGTTTTGCACCAAACTGCTTCCGGACCTGGGTCCCCACAAAGGAAGCCAAGGGTCGCTTCCACATCTATATGCTACTGGGCAAGGCTTCACCCCAGGCAGGAGCTCTCCATTCAACGTTCTGACTGTTCCGACTCTGGAAAATGGAAATCCACTCTGATTTTGAAAAACGGTCCTGGCCATTCACTTGAACAGAATTCCACAATTGGGATTTTTTTTTGGTGCAGGTAAGGCTTTGTGAACCTATTCTCTGTGCACTCAAGATTTCCCTTCATCCAGATTTCTAGTAATGGGGCACAACCGAGGATTCTAAACCTTTGGTCCGGCAGTAGTTCAAGGACCGGAAAGTTTCTGCTAAAATGGCTGGTACAGGATTAACCCCGTGCATGACCTGGTGAAAGAGGTCAATCACTCTGCCATCAATGTACCCCAAAGCCTTACCTTAGGGAAAATTTTCAGTCCATAAACTGCCAGTGCGGTGGCGATTCATCCCAAATCATCCTCCTGCTGCTGCATAATAAAGGCATGCAAGAAGTCCCACGATACACACTCTTCGTCTCCCTTCTCTTTTATATGTATGTGGGTCTATCTCGGCTGCCTGCATGTCTAGTATCTTGGCAACTTTCCTTCTCATGCCCGATCTTGGCTCATATCAATAGACTTTGTCTGGGTCTGTCAATGTATGAGTCTCAAGTGAGTGAAGTGCCTTACGGGTGTAGGGCACGAACGCTAACACACGGTAAATTGTAAGCCCCAACGACAAAGGAACGGGCATTTTCGGGGACTAGCCCGCTTCCCATTACTCAAGAGGGAAAAATTCCTAGCACATAATTAAGGGAGCCATGGAAAGGTGACTGAAACACCAGAAACGGCGACTACCCGAGCTAATGATAGAGGCAAGAACACTTTCCGGCCAGGCCTTACTATAACCAACCTCACAGATCCCACTCAATCTTTTACACCGATGTATCGTACTCTCTCGACCAGGTCATCATAAGAAAATACTGCGAAATCTTTCCGAAGTGAGATAAGGAGGGAAGGCGCGCTACAACTAACATAACAGCCAGCTGAAAAACGCTAGCTAGCTAGGCTAGCGCGCAATGGCTTTCTCTGATAGGGGCTCGCTTCTTCAAGCTCCGCCCAACCTATACAAGGTGCTGCTCGCTTTCTCTCAGCCACCAGTGGCTTATGTAGTGGTCGGCATTCCTACGTGCTCCTCTTTTCTTTGCCCCCTACTTAAGAATCAAAAGGTGACCTTTGGCTGTTGTCTTGACGCTTTGGTTACGAAGGTTACCGGGGTCTAGGTTTATGGATGGATTTAGTCAGCGAAAGTCCCTCAAACTCAATCAATATCAACAACATGTCGTGACCGGGGTGGATTTTGTCAGAAAAGAAAGTAGGTTTCGGGGGTTCATTGATTAGTACACCTCCGGTGCTGGTAAGGTCGGGACCGTGGTCGTCCGTCTCCGGTTTGCCGGCCGATAAGATCTCTGAGATTGACCAGCCAGCTGGGTTGGTTTGGCTATTCCTTTCTATTGAAAAGAAGTCAGCTGTCTGCGCGAGTCACCTTCTTCTAGGCTCCGCTGGACGACACGGCATTCTCGTTTAAATATAGGCCGGCCGTACTTGTGATGGTTCCCAAAGATCCAATATGACCACTTAGGTCTACGTTGCCGCGATATTGTTCTATGGAAGCGGGCGGGCTGTTAGAAGTTCGGCCCGGTTTTTTTTGGTGTCGTAGGGGAGGGATTGACCTTTTTAACGCATATTCCGTCGTACCGGCATGGCCCCACTGATTTGTTTTCGATCGGAGCATCAAGCAGCGCAACCCGGTTCTACTTGACTAAGCCCCGTGCTCGTCCAAGGAGGGAGTTTGCTTTACCCAACTCCCTTTTTGATAACAAGGCAGAAACCCCCGACCCGACATTCATTAGTTTCGAATGAAGAGTGCCCTGCCCCAGCAAGCACCTACTCCTATAAAAATGAAAAGCGTGACTTTACTAAACAAGCAAGAAAAGCTCTTTACTAATAACATAGAAAGGGCTTTTCTCGCTTGTTGCTTTCTTCGCATGCTTGAGCGCATTAATAGAATACATATATATTAAGGCTTTACTTGAGTTTTCAATAAGGTAGGTTTCTTACTTAGTGCTTGTGCTAAGGTTATCAGACGCTCGACCATAGGGAACAAGCAACGGCTGACGAGATAGGCGCGCGCTAGCGCTCAAGCCTATAGCGTTAGCGCATCCGTTTTCTTGCTGAGTGAAAGGGCTCTTTTCGTATTATGAAAAGGAGCAACGGCTTTCGCGCAGCTCAATCCCTTGCTTTGTTCTATAGTAAGGGGCCTTTTCAATAAGGCTCGCGTAGGGGCGCTCACGTTTTTTGGCTTACCTAAAATCTTCGATTTTCAAGTTGGTAAAGACCCACCCCTTGTTTCAGTCAGAATGAGTCCCCGGGACCCCGGGACATTGGCTTCCGCCAACAGTGGACTATTAAGGATCGCATCCCGCGCATATTCTACATTATAGCCTGCAACTGATTCAGCTTCCGCTTCTGGGAGATCAAACGGAGCTCGATTAGTTTCTGCTAGACAAGAAATGAAGAACATAACCAATACAGGGAACAAGGGAATACCGGACCATATCTGCTTTTGCGCCATGACAATCTCACTCGAATTACGGGGACCTACACATATTAGTACAGTATACCGGGGTCCCCGGCCAGAACCACACGTGCAAGTTTCCCTGCATGTGGCTCGTCCGCGCTTTCCGAGGCGCTGCCTGTGACTCAGCATGGGAGAAGGGGGCGTCACACTTTCGTGTTTAGAGCATTGTCCGAGTGAATAGGCAGCGCCTACCAAGCAAAGCTTTCTTGAAGAGGCTGGGCTGGTTCCTTTTCGGCGCCCGCATTTTATTTAGATGTTGGGGCAAGGCAAGCCCCAGGAAAGTCTAGGTTGGCTCCCAGCTCCATCTCGGCCGGCATCCTGCTCTCGCGGGGGTGGGGTCCTGGAGCGAACTACTCATTGCTGTCTTGCCCCAACCCAAGGCCGTTAAGGTTGGTGAGGAGCATTGTTTTGAGGGAGGGAAAGCGTGGTTGACAAGCCACTTCGAGGAAGCGACTGGACTGGAGTGCTTTCATCAAATGATGCATATGGGCTGAGCCATTCCCATCCCAAGTGGTGGCCCGATTCGGCCTGGCCTGGTCGGGAAGAGATTCACATAGAGACTTTTGCTATCCGGGAATATCTTTCTATGTTAGCTAGCGGGGGCGGGCTTTCCTATGATAGTCCCGCTGCGGCCTCTGACCGTCCGTCACGTCTCATCTTGATTTGGCTATACTTGTATGTAGCCTGCCATGTTAGCTTCACATGAGAGCCCTTTTTTTAAAGGCTAAAAAGGCACTCATCAGTCAGCTCGGCCCCTTTCCTATTCAGCCTTGCCGCCTATTAAGATAATAGGTCCCGTTCAAGCGGCCCGCCTTTATTCATCTATACCTGCTGTCACGCACGACCCAATAGGAACGATTTCAGCGCCCCTCTCTAGATAAGAAGCAGAACGCGCCATCACCTACAGCCCTTTCCTCTGCCGGGGACTTCCACGAAATGAAAACGGGCGGCATCGTCGTATGCTCGACATTGGTTGCCCTGGTTTATATCCCGGAGTACTCCTATGGCCGATCTGTCACCCAACCCACTTAAACAACCTAAAGGCTTGGCCCCGTCCCGTTTGGAGAATGACCCTTATGGCATGGCTTAGTCAGTTATTCTCGCAGTTCAGATAAGATTCGGACCGCCACTTCTCTGAAAGCATGGTTCTTGCCTTCCTCTTTCCTCCCTCCTTGGAGCTCGTCCATTCGTTAGGTGATCCCTTGCTCTCACGTTCGAGTGTTTGCTCGTCGTTTAGGC